AGAAGGTAGGGTTCCCCTACAAACCATTCGAGCCAAAATTGATTATTGTTCCTATACAGTTCGAACTATCTATGGGGCATTAGGAATCAAAATTTGGATATTTGCAGACGAGGAATAATGGGCCTTTCGTTGTCTTTCTGTTCCATCCATCCGGCAATTGAATAAAAAATCACAAACTCGTTCATTTTTTTCCGTTCAATCAAAAAAATGAGAATTTTTTCGAATTCTTAATTCTATAGGGTTGAATAACAATTCGATTGACTCCATCTCCATATAATTGCTATGCTTAGTGTGTGACTCGTTGGTTTTTTATTTAGAGTTAGGTTAGGATTAAAAAACAAAGGGCCATCCCCTAGTATGAACTAATAACTATATAACTAATAACCAGCTCATTGCTTCGTATTATCTGGATCCAAGGAACCAGTCGCTATATGATGTATTGATCATATTGTTGTAGCAACTGAAGCATTTTTTTTTACATAAAAGAAAAATCAATCTATAAGGTTGTGAAGCAAAAACAAAGGGATATGGATAAATGGAGGGGTGAGAGAAAGAAAGAAAAAGAATAGCAATGATATATGATTCCAATATGTATGGTCTATGAACTATCTTATAAAAGGCAATGTAATAAAGCATTAATGTATTCGTCCATAATTAATAATTAGATTCGATGAATATGAATACAATTTATACGAAAAATAAAAAAGAATAAAGAGCGCCGAGTCAATAAAGACTGAGAAGATTGATTCAGGAACAAATTTTATTAGGAGCTCCATTGCAGAGTTCGGGCCTAGTCATTAATCGAGAAGCGATGGGAACGACAGAACCTGTGACTGAGGAAGATTCCCTTGAAAACGAATCCTAATGATTCATTGGGTGGGATGGCGGAACGAGCCAAGAACCAATTCATTTATTCTGATAGGTCATGGAACGCCCCTACGAATGAAAGGGATGTTGAAAGAGCAAATATTCGCCCGCGAAAGCCTTACTGGATTGCTAAGTTTTGGGCAATTCAATAAAAATAAATAAAATAAAGGTAAAAATAAATGAAGATTCATTAATTATAAAATGGAATTTATCATTTTATTTTATTCCTACGTGTACGTGACAGATTATATCTCAAAAAATTCCATGATTCATTATTCATTCAATTCAAAATATATACAATATTATTTAATCGTTTCATTCGCGAGGAGCTGGATGAGAAGAAACTCTCATGTCCAGTTCTGCAGTAGAGATGGCATTGAGAAACAACCATCAACTATAACCCCAAAAGAACCAGATTTCGTAAACAACATAGAGGAAGAATGAAGGGAATATCTTATCGAGGCAATCGAATTTGTTTCGGCGGATACGCCCTTCAGGCACTTGAACCCGCTTGGATCACATCTAGACAAATAGAAGCGGGGCGACGAGCCATGGCACGATATGCGCGTCGTGGTGGAAAAATATGGGTACGTATATTTCCAGACAAACCTGTTACAGTAAGGCCTACCGAAACACGTATGGGTTCGGGGAAAGGATCTCCCGAATATTGGGTATCCGTCGTTAAACCGGGTCGAATACTTTATGAAATGGGTGGAGTATCAGAAATTGTAGCCAGAGAAGCTATTTCTATAGCTGCGTCCAAAATGCCTATACGAACTCAATTCGTTATTGCGGGATAGGGATATGGAACGAAAGGAAAGGGGCCTTGTGATGAAAAAACCGCAGTTTTTTTATTTCTGGACAAACAATCTTTCTTCTTTTTTTCTTCGCCCTTTAGTTAGTTAGCATTGAAAGAAAAAAGAGAAAAATAATAAGAATGATATGATTCAACCTCAGACCTATTTAAATGTAGCGGACAACAGCGGGGCTAGAGAATTAATGTGTATTCGAATCATAGGAGCTAGTAATCGCCGATATGCTCATATTGGTGACGTTATTGTTGCTGTAATCAAAGAAGCAGTTCCCAATATGCCTCTACAAAGATCAGAAGTGATCAGAGCTGTAATTGTACGTACATGTAAAGAACTCAAACGTGACAATGGTATGATAATACAATATGATGACAATGCAGCAGTTGTCATTGATCAAGAAGGAAATCCCAAAGGAACTCGAGTTTTTGGTGCGATCGCTCGGGAATTGAGACAGTTGAATTTTACTAAAATAGTCTCATTAGCTCCTGAGGTATTATAAATAGATTCTAAATAAATACTAATAGATGAAAACATAATAAAACATAAAAAAAGGGAGGTTCATAGTAAGATATCTGAACTGAATTAGATTCCATTAATTAGTAGAATGCATTAGTAGATTGTTTCTCACGCATATACCTTTAATAATTCATGAAAAAAAAAGAGTAGAGCATGCTGATTATATAAAAACCCGGAGGCACCAATAATTATAGTTCATCATGGGTAGGGACACTATTGCCGAAATAATAACTTCTATACGAAATGCTGACATGGATAAAAAAGGAACGGTTCGAATAGCATCTACAAATATCACTGAAAACATTGTTAAAATACTTCTACGCGAAGGCTTTATCGAAAATGTGAGAAAACATCGAGTAAGCAAGAAATATTTCTTGGTTTCAACTCTGCGACATAGAAGGAATAGAAAAGGGCCATATAGAACTGTTTTAAAACGTATCAGCCGACCCGGCCTACGAATCTATTCCAACCATCAACGAATTCCTAGGATTTTAGGAGGAATGGGTATTGTAATTCTTTCGACTTCTCGAGGTATAATGACAGACCGAGAGGCTCGACTAGAAGGAATCGGGGGAGAAATTTTGTTATATATATGGTGATCTTTATGATCTACGAATTGCATCCGTAGGAAAACTTCCTATTTTTTTTTTGAAAAAAGAGGAAGGGTTGTCTAATATCACTCCTACTCCATGAGTTGATAATAAAAGGGGTTACCTGGAATGAAAGAACAAAAATGGATTCATGAAGGTTTAATTACTGAATCACTTTCCAATGGTATGTTTCGGGTTCGTAGTGACTTTTCAACATTCCTCTCGTTCGGATACAATCGGAGGTTAAAAATTTCAAGAGACTTATTTTCTTTTCTTCGAAGGAGTAGATTCAAAATTAAAATAAAATTAAGGAGAAACAAATATGAAAATTAGGGCGTCCGTTCGTAAAATTTGTGAAAAATGTCGACTGATCCGCAGGCGGGGACGAATTATAGTAATTTGTTTCAACCCGAGGCATAAACAGAGACAGGGATAATTTTTTTTTTAAGAGACTCTCCAAAGGACTCAATACACAAACAAATAAAGGACCCATTTTGACATGAAAATAAAATATACGTATATTTCTGACTCATATTTAGGAGATGATAAAATATGACAAAAACCATAACAAGAATTGGCTCACGTAGGAGTGGGCGCATTAGTTCACGTAAGACTGGACGTCGAATACCAAAAGGGGTTATTCATGTTCAAGCAAGTTTCAACAATACCATTGTAACAATCACAGATATACGGGGTCGGGTTGTTTCTTGGTCCTCCGCCGGTACTTGCGGCTTCAAGGGCACAAGAAGAGGGACGCCGTTTGCTGCCCAAACCGCAGCCGCAAACGCTATTCGTACAGTAGTAGATCAGGGTATGCAACGAGCAGAAGTTATGATAAAGGGTCCTGGTCTTGGAAGAGATGCAGCACTACGAGCCATTCGTAGAAGTGGTATACTATTAAGTTTTGTCAGAGACGTAACCCCTATGCCACATAATGGGTGTAGGCCTCCTAAAAAAAGGCGTATATAGAAATAAGAATTGAGAATTGAACGAATTTCAAGAGAAAGAAATGATTAAATGATCGGATCAAATAATATGACTATGTTTCGAGAAGAAGTAGCAGTATCTACTCGGACACTACAGTGGAAGTGTGTTGAATCAAGAGAAGACAGTAAGCGTTTTTATTATGGACGTTTTATTCTGTCTCCGCTTATGAAAGGTCAAGCTGATACAATAGGCATTGCGATGCGAAGGGCTTTGCTTGGAGAAATAGAAGGAACATGTATTACACGCGCAAAATCTGAAAAGATACCACATGAATATTCTACCATAGAAGGTATTGAAGAATCCGTACATGAAATTTTAATGAATTTGAAAGAAATTGTATTGAAAAGTAATCTGTATGGAACTCGCGACGCATCTATTTGCGTCAAGGGTCCTGGATATGTAACTGCTCAAGACATCATCTCACCACCTTCTGTGGAAATCGTTGATACTACACAGCATATAGCTAGCCTGACGGAACCAATTGATTTTTGTATTGGATTACAAATCGAGAGTAATCGAGGATATCGTATGAAAACACCAAATAACGCTGAAGAAGGAAGTTATCCAATAAATGCTGTATTCATGCCTGTTCGAAATGCAAATCATAGTATTCATTCTTATAGTAATGGGAATGAAAAACAAGAGATACTTTTTCTCGAAATATGGACGAATGGAAGTTTAACTCCTAAAGAAGCACTTTACGAAGCCTCCCGTAATTTGATTGATTTATTTATTCCGTTTCTACATGCAGAAGAACAAGATAAAAATGTAGAGGACAATCAAAATAGGGTTACTTTACCCTTTTTCACTTTTCATGATGGATTGGATAAACTAAGAAAAAAAAAAGAAATCGAATTGAAATGTTTTTTTATTGACCAATTAGAATTGCCTTCGAGGACCTATAATTGCCTCAAAAGGTCCAATATACATACATTATTAGACCTTTTGAATAAGAGTCAAGAAGATCTTATGAAAATTGAACATTTTCGCATAGAAGATGTAAAACAGATATTGGTCATTATACAAAAACATTTCGTAATTGATTTACCTAAGAAATAGATTCAGAATTAACTGGAATAAACGTATCTAGGGAAGATTCACTTCCCTAGAAAGATACGTTGTGATATTTTATTTCACGGTGGAATCAATTTGAAAAAGACCTAAAGTTAGAGATTTATCAATAGGTAATGTTGCTCCAATACCCAACCAAAGGGCTACTGCAGTACCA